AATGAATTGCCTGAGGAAAGGATTATCTTGATAGGGTAAAACACGTAAAATTTACATTCATTATATTTAATAGAATTAAACTATTCCCAGAAGTATCAAAAACTCCTATACATCTTATACTAAAATATAAAAAGGTAAGCTAAAATAAGCTTTTGGGTTCATACCCCGACAATAAAGAAATTCTTTTCTTTTTAATAGTAAAAATATATAAATTAACATTTCTATCAACTTTAATCATAAGAACTTTAATCTCAATTTCGGCATATACATGATTAGGTATATGAATTGGATTAGAAATAAATTTACTTTCTATTATCCCCATTATTAGAAGTAAAAATATAATATCCTCGGAATCCTCAATTAAATATTTTATTACACAAGCAATCGCTTCAACAGTAATTCTTATAAGAATTATCATAATAATATGAAAATATAATATTTATTCAACAATAGATAATTCAAACCTCCTTATAATTATAAATTCAGGACTTTTTTTAAAAATAGGAATAGCCCCACTCCATTTTTGATTTCCAGAAGTTCTTGAAGGATTAAACTGAAATAATTGTATATTAATATTAACATGGCAAAAAATTACCCCAATAATGCTAATTATATACAATACAGAATTTACAATGTTTTATTCTGTAATTATTATTTCAGGAATAATTATTAGAAGAATTATAAGAATAAACCAAGTCAGAATCCGAAAATTAATAGCATTTTCATCAATTAATCATATAGGATGAATACTAGCAGCCATAATTATGGAAAAAACCATTTGAATTATCTATTTTATAGTTTATTCATTTATTACAATTAATATTGCCTATATAATAAAAAATACATATTATCTTAGTCAATTATTCCCATATCTTAATACATCGCCAATAATAAAAATATTTTTTATACTAAACTTCCTATCATTAAGTGGAATTCCCCCTTTTTTAGGATTCCTTCCAAAATGAATAGTTATTCAAACAATAGTAATAAACAAGATATTCATATTAAGTATAATTATAATTGCTTTTACCTTAATTATAATCTACATTTATATACGAATCATAATAACAGCCCTAGTTATAAAAATTAACCAAAGAAACTGAACACTAAAATTGAACACAAAAATCAATTCCCTATCAATTGGTATATTAAACTTCTTCTTAGTGATAAGATTAATCCTTGTAACAATTATGTTAAATATAATCTAGCAAGGATTTAAGTTAATACCAAACTATCAACCTTCAAAGTTGCAAATAAAGCTACTTTAAGCCTTACCATTATCAGTCAATTGAATTTTTGTAAAATTATGAAAAACGAAATTTCAAGACTAAGTAAATTTAAGTTTTGGATTTAAAAATCACCTTTAAATTTGCAATTTAAAATCATAATTGAATACAAAACTAGTAAAAGGATTTACTCCGTAAATAAATTTACAATTTATCACCTAACTCTCGGTCATTTTACTTAATAAATGATTATTTTCCACAAACCATAAAGACATTGGAACTTTATATTTTATCTTTGGAGCCTGAGCAGGAATACTAGGAACTTCCCTTAGTTTACTAATCCGTGCAGAATTAGGTAATCCAGGATCACTAATTGGAAATGACCAAATTTATAATGTTATTGTAACTGCCCATGCTTTCATTATAATTTTCTTCATAGTTATACCTATCATAATTGGAGGATTCGGAAACTGATTAGTCCCATTAATATTAGGTGCTCCTGATATAGCTTTCCCACGAATAAACAATATAAGATTCTGACTTCTTCCCCCTTCTCTGTCTCTTTTACTTATAAGAAGACTGGTAGAAAATGGAGCAGGAACTGGTTGAACAGTGTACCCCCCTCTTTCAAGAAATATTGCTCATAGAGGATCCTCAGTAGATTTAGCTATTTTTAGATTACATTTAGCAGGAATCTCCTCAATTCTAGGTGCTGTAAATTTTATCTCGACAATTATTAATATACGATCAATTGGTATAACCTTTGATCGCTTACCATTATTTGTATGAGCTGTTTTAATTACAGCTATTTTATTACTTCTATCTTTACCAGTATTAGCTGGAGCAATTACAATACTATTAACTGATCGAAATTTAAATACTTCTTTTTTTGACCCTGCCGGTGGTGGAGATCCAATTTTATATCAACATTTATTTTGATTTTTTGGACATCCCGAAGTTTATATTTTAATTCTTCCAGGATTTGGTATAATCTCTCATATTATTAGGCAAGAAAGAGGGAAAAAGGAAACATTTGGATCAATTGGTATAATTTATGCAATAATAGCAATTGGACTTTTAGGATTTGTTGTATGAGCACACCATATATTTACTGTTGGTATAGATGTTGATACCCGAGCATACTTTACCTCAGCAACAATAATTATTGCTGTCCCTACTGGAATTAAGATTTTCAGATGATTAGCTACAATTCATGGTACCCAAGTTAAGTATTCATCCCAAATATTATGAGCTTTAGGATTCATTTTCCTATTTACAATTGGAGGATTAACTGGTGTAATTCTAGCTAACTCCTCTATTGATATCATTCTTCATGATACTTACTATGTTGTTGCACATTTCCACTATGTTCTTTCTATAGGTGCAGTATTTGCAATTATAGGAGGAATTGTAAATTGATTCCCTTTATTTACCGGATTCTCATTGAATGAAAAACTTTTAAAGATTCAGTTTTTCTCTATATTTATTGGTGTAAATTTAACTTTTTTCCCTCAACATTTCTTAGGATTAAGAGGGATACCTCGACGGTATTCCGATTATCCAGATGCCTACCTATCATGAAATCTAGTATCCTCTGTAGGATCTTTAATTAGAACTGCAAGAATTCTATTTATAGTTTACATCATTTGAGAAGGAATAAACTCGATACGAAAAAATGTATTTGTGATAAATATACCAACTTCTAATGAATGGATGCAAGATACTCCTCCTATAGAACACACTTATTCTGAATTGCCAATGCTAGTTAACTTCTAATATGGCAGAATAGTGCAATGGATTTAAGACCCATATATAAAGTTTAACTTTTTTTAGAAAATGGCAACTTGAATAAACTTTAATTCTCAAGATAGAATTTCTCCTTTAATAGAACAATTAACATTCTTCCATGACCATACAATAATAATTCTAGTAATAATTACTTTAGTTGTTCTTTATATCATCTTATCGGTTATAATCAACAAATATATTAATCGACTTCTTCTTGAAGGACAAATAATTGAATTAATTTGAACAATTGCTCCTGCAATTACATTAATTTTCATTGCACTCCCAAGACTACAATTATTATATTTACTAGATGAAATTAATTTACCTTTAGTCTCTGTAAAATCAATAGGACATCAATGATATTGATCATATGAACTTTCAGATTTTAAAAAAGCAGAATTTGATTCATATATAATTCCCTCAGATGAGCAGAACAACTTTTCATTTCGTTTATTAGAAGTAGATAATCGATTAATCCTTCCAGTTAATACCCAAATTCGTATAATAGTCTCATCATCAGATGTAATTCATTCCTGGACAATTCCTTCCTCCAGAATAAAGATTGATGCTACACCTGGACGATTAAATCAAACAACCTTTTATATAAATCGAATTGGTATATTTTTTGGTCAATGTTCAGAAATTTGTGGAACAAACCATAGATTTATACCAATTGTTGTAGAAAGAATTTTACCTAAATATTTTATTGAATGAGTAAAAAATCTTTCATTAGATGACTGAAAGCAAGTATTGGTCTCTTAAACCACATAATAGTAGATTAGCAATTACTTCTAATGAAAAATTTAGTTAATCTATAACATTAACTTGTCAAGTTAAAATAACTATAATAGTAATTTTTGATTCCACAAATAGCCCCATTAAGTTGATTAAACCTATTTATTTATTTTGCAATAGTATTTGTTATATTTAATGCTATAAATTACTTCTCCATTTTATATAAAAATAACGAAATAAAACAAACAAAAAAAAATAAAATAATTTCCTGAAAATGATAACAAACTTATTTTCCAGATTTGATCCATCAACAAGAATAAATTTATCATTAAATTGAATAAGAATTATATTAGGATTAATTGTTTTACCAACTATATTCTGGATTATTCCTTCACGAATCAATTTTATATGAATCAAGTTATGCTTAATATTGAGAAATGAATTTAAAGTAATCTTAAAAATTAAAGAAATAAAAAGAATTACCTTAATTTTTTTATCATTATTCTCTCTAATTATATCTAATAATGTTTTAAGATTATTCCCATATATTTTTTCTAGAACTAGACATCTGGTATTAACATTAACTTTAGCTTTACCATTATGATTAAGATTTATAATTTATGGGTGAATTAATAATACTATCTACATATTTGCCCACCTTGTTCCACAGGGAACACCTCCCATTCTTATACCTTTTATGGTATGTATTGAAACCATTAGAAATATTATTCGGCCAGGAACTTTAGCTATTCGACTAACTGCTAATATAATTGCTGGTCATCTTCTTTTAACTTTAATAGGAAGAACTGGTAATAAATTATCTTTATTAATAATTAATATATTAGTATTATCACAATTACTTCTTCTATTATTAGAATCAGCAGTTGCAATTATTCAATCCTATGTATTCTCTATTTTAAGAACACTATATTCTAGAGAAGTTAATTAATGTTAAATAAAAATCATACTTATCATCTTGTGGAAATTAGACCTTGGCCAATTCTAGGAGCTCTCAGAACAATAATTATATTAACAGGAGTAATTAAATGATTCCATCTTTATAATATAAATTTATTTATAATTGGAACACTATGTACTATTATAGTAATAATTCAATGATGACGAGACACTTCCCGAGAAGGAACTTTTCAAGGACTACACACTCTAAAGGTTGTTAAAAGACTTCGATGAGGAATAATTCTATTTATTACTTCCGAAGTCTTATTCTTTGTGTCTTTTTTTTGAAGTTTCTTTCACAGAAGACTTGCTCCATCAATTGAAATTGGTATAATTTGACCACCAAAAAGAATTATCCCTTTTAACCCAATTCAAATTCCTTTACTTAATACCACAATCTTAATCTCTTCAGGAATTACTGTAACCTGAGCTCATCATAGTCTTATAGAAAATGATTTTAAACAAGCAATTCATAGCCTAGGTCTTACCATTTTACTAGGTATTTATTTTTCTATCCTTCAAGCATATGAATATATAGAATCAACTTTTACTATTGCAGATTCAGTTTATGGATCAAGATTCTTTATAGCAACAGGATTCCATGGAATCCATGTAATAATTGGGACCACTTTTCTTGGAGTCTGTTTACTACGACAAATAAAAAATCATTTCTCATCTATTCATCATTTTGGATTTGAAGCAGCAGCATGATACTGACATTTTGTTGATGTAGTATGATTATTCCTTTATATTTCAATTTATTGATGAGGTAGATATTTATATAGTATAAAAATTATTTTTAACTTCCAATTAAAAGATCTAGTTAACTAGTGTAAGTAATTATTGTTATAAGAAATTTTGCATTAATTACATTTATATTATCATTTATTGTTATAATATTAGCAAGATTCCTCTCAAAAAAAACATTAATTGATCGAGAAAAAAGATCACCTTTTGAATGTGGTTTTGACCCTAAATCCTCTGCACGAATACCATTCTCTCTTCAATTTTTTTTAATTGCTATAATTTTCCTAATTTTTGATGTAGAAATTACCTTACTATTACCTTTAGTAATTACACTAAAAATTACAAGAATTATTACATTCTCAATAATTACATCCATATTTATTGTAATTTTATTATTAGGACTTTACCATGAATGAATACAAGGTGCACTAAATTGAGCAATTTAGGATAATAGTTAAAATTAACATTTAATTTGCACTTAAAAAATATTGATCATCAATTTATCTTAAATAAGAAACAAAATATTGTTATTAGTTTCGACCTAGTCCTTTGATGATTATCATCCTTATTTTTAAATGAAACCAAAATAGAGGTCTATCACTGTTAATGATAAAAATGAATATAAATTCCATTTAAAGAAATATGTGATTCAAAATGAAACTTCTAATTTCAAATTTAAGCAGTGAAACTCCGTTTATATTTCTATTTATATAGTTTATATAAAACATTACATTTTCATTGTAAAATTAAACATACGTTTTATAAATATTTTAAGATCTAAATATCTCCTTAATATCTTCAATATTATGCTCTAAATAAGCTATTAAAATAAATAATTAATAATAAAATAAAAATTATTAATAAAATAAAATAAACCTTTAATCTATTATTAAATAATAATTGACTTATTTTAGAACCTCTCATAATATTATTATATAAATTTTGAGACCCAAAGTATTCTAATCATCCTAAGTCAACATTCTTATAATAAAAATTTCCAAACTTTAAAAAATAATAATTAACAAAATAAGTAGATAATGCTGGTATATTTCATATAGAAGAAAAAAATAATCTAATAGATAATCAACTTATTGATTTTAAATCATAATGATAACCAAAATTAGAAAATTCATACCCGAGTCATACACCGAATATAATACAAAAAATAACTATTATCTTTAATGTAAAAGGTAAACAAATAAAATAAGGAGTAGGAAATATTAATCATGAAAGAATTCCCCCTCCAAAAATAACTAAGAAAATTAAACCACCTATGCCCTTTAATATAATTAAACCTTGATCATTCAAATTATTAAATATATAAAAATTATATATTCTAAACAATGAATAATAACATAAGCGAAAAGAATAACTAACAGTTAGACCAATTGAAACATAAAAAATTAAGTACATAAATATATTTATATAACTTATAGAAAAAACTTCTAAAATTAAATCCTTAGAGTAAAATCCTGATAAAAAAGGTAAGCCGCATAAAGAAAAATTAGAAATATTAAAAAAAGTGCAAGTTAAAGGTATAAAATTAATTAAAGACCCCATATAACGGATATCCTGACAATTCATTAAATTATGAATTATACATCCGGCACATATAAAAAGTAAAGCCTTAAATAAAGCATGAGAAAGTAAATGAAAAAAAGCAAGTTTATAATCCCCCAAAAATAAAATTCTTATTATTAATCCAAGCTGTCTTAAAGTAGATAAAGCAATAATTTTTTTTAAATCATACTCAAAATTAGCCCCTAAAACCAGACATAAAATATTGTTAAACCAGACATAAATTGTTATTCTAGAAATAAATAATATAAAAAACATTAAACCCGTTCTAAAACAAAAATTAAAACGAATTAATAAATAAACACCAGCAGTAACTAATGTGGAAGAATGAACTAGAGATGATACTGGAGTAGGGGCTGACATTGCTGCGGGTAATCATGAAGAAAAAGGAATCTGTGCACTTTTAGTAAAAGCAGATAAAACAATAAAATAACTAATAATTTTTATATCAAAATCTTCCTTTATAAAATCTAAATAAAATACAAAATTTCAAGATCCATAATTCATTATTCAAGCAATTGATATAAGAATTCCCACATCACCAATTCGGTTAGATAAAGCAGTTAATATACCAGCATTTAAAGATTTATTATTTTGATAATAAATGACTAAACAATAAGAAACTAAACCTAATCCATCCCAACCTAACAAAATTCTAATTAAATTAGGACTAATAATTAAAAATATTATTGATATAACAAATAAAAACACCAAAAAAATAAATCGATTAATATTTAAATCACCTGACATATACTCTTCTCTATAATAAATTACTATTCTAGAAATAAATAAAACAAAACTTATAAAAAGTAAAGATATTCAATCAAATAAAATTGATATAAAAATAATATTAGAATTTAAAGTTATTAATTCATATTCAAAAATAATCATTAAATCTATTATTATAAAATACAGACTTAACCAAAAAAAAGAAATTCTAAAAAAAAATATAAAAATAAATATAAAAAAACAAATTGAAATTATTTAAAATACTATGTATATCTTTGACACCACAAATCAATATTTTAATTAAACTATTTAAATAATATATAAAAATATCACCACTCATAAAAATTAAATTTAAAGGAACTCAATGTAAAAATAATAATAAATATTCACGTAAACTACCTAAAGAAAATGAATAAAATCCTTGAAATAAAATTCCATGCTGAGTATGAGAATAAAGATATAAAGAATAAGCAGCTCCAAAAAAAGAAATTAAAAACAGAAAAATAAAAGTCAATCATCTTCAAGAAATAATTGAATTAATTAGTATAATTTCTCCAAAAAGATTCAAAGAAAACGGAGCGCCTATATTAGAAGAACAAAGTAAAAATCATCATAAAGATATTCTAGGTATTAAATTAATTAACCCCTTATTTATAAATAGTCTACGACTAGACAATCGTTCATAAGAAATATTTGCTAAACAAAAAAGTCCAGAAGAACATAACCCATGAGCAATTATTATTAAAAATGAACCATAAAATCCCCATAAATTTAAAGTTATTAGTCCTGATAAAACTAATCCTATATGAGAAACTGAAGAATAGGCAATTAAAGACTTAATATCCATCTGCCGAAGACAAATTAAAGAAATATAGAAACCTCCAATTAATCTAATAGTAATAAAAATAAAGTTAATTTTTATACCAATCTCAACAAAAATTTTTATAAATCGAAGAAATCCATAACCTCCTAACTTCAACATTACACCTGCTAAAATTATAGAACCTGAAACAGGAGCTTCAACATGAGCCTTTGGTAATCATAAATGAACAAAATATATAGGAATCTTAATTAAAAAAACTAAAATCATACAAATATATAAATAAAAAGAATTAACATTATAAGAAAAAAAAAAGTCTAATCTTCTATTATAATAATATAAATAAAATAATGAAACTATTATAGGAAAAGAACCAAATAATGTATATATAAATATATATATCCCAGCCTGAATACGTTCAGGTTGATAACCTCATCCTAAAATTAATAATAAAGTAGGGATCAATCTTATTTCAAAAAATAAATAAAATACAAATATATTTATTGAACAAAAAGTCAAAAATAAAAAAATTAAAAGAAATAAAATTACGAATCTAAAAAAAAGAGAAAAATTATTATAAAAATAAATCTTTTCTCTGGCTATCAACATTAATACACAAATTCAAATTCTCAAAAGAACTATAAAAAAAGTTAGGTAATCACATCCAAAAAAATAACTAATTGAAGAATAATATATACTATAACTATAAGTATAAAAAAACAAAGTAAATATTATAAAAAATATAAATTGAAGAACCCAAAAATTTCTATATAAAAAACATAAAGGAATCATAAAAAATATATATATAATAAATTTTACCATAAAATATTAAAAGAATTAAAATAATCATTTCCATATATACGAACTAAAGAAACCAAAATTGATAAACCTAAAGCCCCCTCACAAACTCTCAAAGATAAAAAAATTATTATAAAATAACTTTCATATAATAAGCCTAAAACAAAAACTCCTATACCCAAAAATAAAGATAAAACAATAAATTCTAATCTTAAAAGTATTAAAAGTAAATGACTACATTTTAAACACATTACTAATAAACCTACAAAATATATAAAAATAAAAACCATATATCTATAAATTAACATTGTTTTAATAATTTAATCAAAATATTGGTCTTGTAAACCAAAAATAAGTAATCTTTTAAAACTTCAGAGAAAAATTAGATTATTCTTCCTTAACTTCCAAAGTTAACATTTTACATAAACTATTCTCTGTATAATAATTTTAATTCTAATAATAATAATAACAATAATATTTATAATAATTTCTCATCCATTATCTATAGGACTAATTTTATTAACACAAACCCTATTAATTTCCATATGAATTGGATTACTATCAATAAATTTCTGATACTCATATATTCTATTTATTATTATAGTAGGAGGAATACTAATTTTGTTTATTTATATAACAAGAGTAGCATCAAATGAAAAATTTAGATTTAATAAATCATCCTTAATTACAGCAATTCCATTAGTTAGAATATTTCTATTCAAAGATAAACTTTTTCCAAATATAAATTCAATAAATTTAGACATTGCTCTTAAAAGTAAATTTTTTTTTACAATATCTCTAAATAAATTTCTTATATACCCAATAATACTTATATCTATAGTAATTATTATTTATTTACTAATTGCTTTAATTGCTGTAAGTAAAATTACTAATATCAAAAGAGGACCCCTACGAAAAAATGTATAATGAAAATTATAAAAAAAAATCCATTATTTAAAATTATATATAATATACTTATTGATCTTCCCTCACCTTCAAATATTTCAGGATGATGAAACTTTGGGTCATTATTAGGAATATGTCTTATTATCCAAGTATTAACAGGATTATTCCTAGCAATACATTATTGTTCAGATATTTCATTAGCATTTAATAGTGTTGTCCATATTTGTCGAGATGTAAACTATGGATGATTAATACGAATTATTCATATAAATGGGGCATCACTATTTTTTGTATGTTTATATTTACATATTGGTCGAGGATTATATTATAGATCATTTATACAACCAATAACATGAACAATTGGAGTAATTATATTCTTTATAATTATAGGTACAGCATTCCTAGGGTATGTCCTACCTTGAGGACAAATATCTTTTTGGGGAGCTACAGTAATTACTAATTTACTATCAGCCATTCCTTATCTAGGAAATAATATTGTTCAATGAATTTGAGGAGGATTTGCTGTAGATAATGCTACCTTAACACGTTTCTTCGCTTTACACTTCATCCTTCCATTTGTAATCATAGCATTAGCTATAATTCACTTATTATTTCTTCACCAAACTGGATCTTTTAATCCATTAGGAACAACAAACAATATTGATAAAGTTCAATTTCACCCATATTATACATCCAAAGATCTAATTGGATTCCTATTAACCTTAATAATATTTACTTTATTTATCTTAACATTTCCATACTTAATAGGAGATCCTGACAACTTTATTCCAGCTGATCCACTTGTAACTCCAGCCCACATTAAACCAGAATGATACTTTTTATTTGCTTATGCAATTCTACGTTCAATCCCTAATAAATTAGGAGGAGTTATTGCCTTATTCTGCTCAATTTTAATTCTAGTAATTATACCTTTATTTAAAAAAAAAATTAAAAACAGTACATTTTATCCTTTAAATAAAATTCTATTTTGAAGATTTACTATAACAAGATGCTTATTAACATGAATTGGAGCTAAACCAGTTGAAGAACCTTACATTTTAACAGGACAATTATTGACAATTTCATACTTCATATTTTTCCCAATATTATTCCTTTTATCAAAAATATGGGATAACATAATATTCAAAAATTAGTTAATGAACTTGTATAAGTATATATTTTGAAAATATAAAAAAAGATTAATTATCTTATTAACTTTTACTAAAAATAATTAACTAAAAAATTAAAGAAAAAATAAATATTTTTAAACCAAAAAAAAACATTAAAAAATTTAAAGAAACAGGAAGAAACCTTTTCCAAGCTAAATATATTAATTTATCATAACGATATCGAGGTAAAGTCCCCCGAACTCAAATAAATATAAAAGACATAAAAACTGATATAAAAAAAAATATTAAATTTGTTAAACAACCTCTAAAGAAAATAAATACAAAAATCATTCTTATAAATAAAATTCTTGAATATTCTGCTATAAAAATTAAAGCGAATCCTCCACCTCTATATTCAACATTAAACCCAGAAACTAATTCGGATTCTCCCTCAGCAAAATCAAAAGGTGTACGATTAGTTTCAGCTAATCTAGAAGTAAACCAAATTATTGCTAAAGGAATAGAAATAAAAAAAAATCAAATATATTCTTGATAAAGTATTAAATCAAAAATTCTAACTCTCATAATAAGAAATAAAAAAGATAACAAAATAATAGCCAGACTTACTTCATAAGAAATTGTTTGAGCTACACAACGCAATCCTCCCAACAATGAATAATTAGAATTAGATGATCAACCAGCAATTATAATTGTATAAACAGAAAGACTAGAACAACAAAGAAAAAATATAAATCCTAAAGAAAAATGTAAAAACCCAGTAAAAAAAGGTAAGCAAAATCATAAAAGTAAAGATAAAAACAAATTAAAAACTGGTGAAAAATAATAAGAAAAAAAATTAGATATAATAGGATTAGCTTGCTCCTTACAAAACAATTTAATAGCATCACTAAAAGGCTGAACTAAACCTATAAATCCAACCTTATTTGGACCCTTACGAATTTGAATATAACCTAAAATTTTACGCTCAAATAAAGTTAAAAATGCTACACCAATTAATACACATATAATAAGAATAATATAAGAAATAAATAATAAAAAATAATCAAAAATATACAAATATTACCTGTATAAAAATACATTTAAAGATCCTAAATCTATTACACTATTCTGCCAAAGTAACAATAACATTCAATTAAAAATAATTTATTATATACCTGGTCCTTTCGTACTAAAATATATTAAATATTTAAAGATAGAAACCAACCTGGCTCACACCGGTTTAAACTCAGATCATGTAAAATTTTAAAAGTCGAACAGACTTAATATTTAAGCTTCTACACCTAAAATAAATTTTAATCCAACATCGAGGTCGCAAACTTTTCTTTTAATAAGAACTCTAAAAAAAAATTACGCTGTTATCCCTAAGGTAATTTACTTTAAACTTATAAATATAGATTTCAAATTCAAACATAATTGATTATAATTAAAAGAGTTAATTTTATCTTTCAGTCACCCCAACCAAATTTTTTTATAAATAAAATTACTTAAATTCTAATAAATCCTAAATAATAAAAAATTAAACTCTATAGGGTCTTCTCGTCTTTTAAAAAAATTTAAGCCTTTTAACTTAAAAGTAAAATTCAAAAAAAATAATAAAGAGACAGAAATTTTCTTGTCCAATCATTCATTCCAGCTCCCAATAAAAAAGCTAATTATTATGCTACCTTTGCACAGTCAAAATACTGCGGCAATTTAACTATTCATTGAGCAGATTAAACCTTAAATTATTATCAAAAAGACATGTTTTTAATAAACAGGCAGAAAATTAATTTGCCGAGTTCCTTTTTATTACCTAAAAAATTTAACACTATATACATATTAATCTACTAATTTTATCATTATTACTAAAGAAACAAAATTAAACAAAAATTTTTAATATAAAAACTAAAACTAATATAAATCTTAAATATAATAAAATTAAATATTAAATTATTCATATGATTAACAATCTAAATTATACAAAAAATAAATAAAAATAAAATTTTTAATTATATAAATAAAAGCTCATCCCTTTAAATATTTCATACTAAAATTTATTAATTAAAAATTAATTAATAAATAAATAATAAGAGAATTAAATTCTTTTCTTAAAAAACTAGATATATTAAAAAACGAATAACGTTTCATTTCTAACTAAAAATTAAGAAAATTTATGAAAAAATTAAACATATAATTAATTAGAACTTTTTAATTCGAGAAAATTTTATAATAAACTTTTAATAAATAAACCCTGATACACAAGGTACAAAAAATAAATTATACTTTTTTAAATATAAAAAATTCAATCACTTTACTAATAAACTATAATAAAAACAAATTTTTCTATTAAACTAATAAATTAAAAAATAATTCTATCAAAATAAATAAATAATTAAATTCATAATCAAATTATACCGAATTGAACAGTAATCTTTTTAATGTAAATAAAAAACTTCCCTTAAAGCTTTAATTTGTTTTTATTCCTAGATTCACTTTCCAGTAAATCTACTTTGTTACGACTTATCTCAAATTAATGAGAGCGACGGGCAATATGTGCACATTTTAGAGCTAAAATCATAGTATATATATATATACTATTACTATCAAATCCAATTTAATAAAACTATTTAAAATAATAAACCAAAAATAAGTTTATTGTAACCCATTTCTCCTTTCCTATAAACTGCACCTTGATCTGAAATAAACTAAAATATACTTATTGAAAATTCTAATTCTTATAAAATATTCAAAAACAACGATATACAAGCATAAAAGAAAAGTTAAACTAATCGTGGACTATCAATTATAGAACAGGTTCCTCTGAATAGACTAAAATACCGCCAAATTTTTTAATTTTTAAGAAAATAACTAATACTAATCAGGTATTTAAATTTACAATTATAATAATAGGGTATCTAATCCTAGTTTAATATAAATTTTAATAACTTCAAATAATAATAATAAAAATATATTGAAATTTAAATTTCACTTAAAAATTTCAATAATAATTTTTGACAAAAAAATTAATTATTAACCAATAAATTTTAATTGAATTATTTGTATAACCGCAATTGCTGGCACAAATTTTATCAAATCTTTAATCAATTACTAAAACTCACTTAAATAATTTTTTAATATTAAAAACTGCAACCAAAAATTTTTAATTAAAAATATACATATAAAATAATGATAAATTAAAATTTCAAGCCAAAATAAAACTTTATAAAAACAATATAAAAAATAATAAAATATTAAACTAATAAAATTAGTCTAATAAAACAATTTTAATAATTAACATATTTAAATTTTCATAATTAATTTAACCTATTATTTAAATTTAATTTTTAAAAAATCAAAATTTTAACAAATTATATTATAATATATAAAAAAATAGCCAACAACAAAACTAGTAAAAAAAAATTGCAGTACCCCCCCACACAAACTAAAATTTTTATAAAATTCAATAACTTAATTGATACAATTCGCCCCAATTGCATAATAAAATTTAATGAATTATATAAATTTTATATTCATCTATAAATAATATAAAATTAACAAATATTAGTCTCATAAAATTAACAAAATTTTGCACAAAAATAAATTCTATCTTCAACCTTATTATAATTGAAAATAATACAATTAAACATCTACTAATAACTTCTATCGAATAAATACAAATTAACCTTAAAGTCAATTTTTATTCAAAAATTTGATTTTTCTTCAATTTAACCCCAAATTGAAAAATAATACACTTTATCTTTACCAGTAAACTTCTATCGAATAAATACAAATTAACCTTAAAGTCAATTTTTATTCAAAAATTTGATTTTTCTTCAATTTAACCCCAAATTGAAAAATAATACACTTTATCTTTACCAGTAAACTTCTATCGAATAAATACAAATTAACCTTAAAGTCAATTTTTATTCAAAAATTTGATTTTTCTTCAATTTAACCCCAAATTGAAAAATAATACACTTTATCTTTACCAGTAAACTTCTATCGAATAAATACAAATTAACCTTAAAGTCAATTTTTATTCAAAAATTTGATTTTTCTTCAATTTAACCCCAAATTGAAAAATAATACACTTTATCTTTACCAGTAAACTTCTATCGAATAAATACAAATTAACCTTAAAGTCAATTTTTATTCAAAAATTTGATTTTTCTTCAATTTAACCCCAAATTGAAAAATAATACACTTTATCTTTACCAGTAAACTTCTATCGAATAAATACAAATTAACCTTAAAGTCAATTTTTATTCAAAAATTTGATTTTTCTTCAATTTAACCCCAAATTGAAAAATAATACACTTTATCTTTACCAGTAAACTTCTATCGAATAAATACAAATTAACCTTAAAGTCAATTTTTATTCAAAAATTTGATTTTTCTTCAATTTAACCCCAAATTGAAAAATAAAATAAAACTAGATAAATTTAAATAAATTAATATAAAAACCTAATTGAACAAAAATTTCCAAGGACCCCTCAATTAATCTAATTTTTATTATATCCTGAAGTTACAAATATAAAGTTATAAAAAGATAGATTAATTATTAAGAAATTTATTTTTAATATTTTAGTCAAAATATATAATAACACTAAATCCACAATAATTTTAAATATAATCCTTAAAATAGGAGTTAATATAGAAATTAATTCATATATACAAGCAATGACAAATTAATTTAGTATTATTCTTCAATTGATTGATACAACAATAACCTATTGCTAAATTATAAATAGTAAGGCTTAAGGTAAGCTTTATTTGTAACTTAAAGAAACTATGTCTATTATATAAATGATTTAATTATCATTAATAATTATAATAATAATTTATTCTTTATATTAATAAATAGGACATTATAAATATATTATATATTTTTACTCAATTAATTTGTTATTTATTAATATATAATATATATATATATACTATTATAAACCTTATTGATAATTAAACAATCATTTAATAGGTACCTATTAATTAATAAATAAGATAATTATATAGCAGTTTTTCTCTCTTTAAATTAAACTAAAAAACATTCATTCGAAAATTAGATATTAGATCTATTAATGTTAAAGTAGTTCTACTTTTATTGTTATTTATTCAATTATATAATTATAATAATAATATATATATAAATATATAATCATTTAATCTTATTGATAATAAAATGTTATATAAGTTAATTTGGTATATAATATTAAAATTAGTTAGATATAATTAGTTAATTTTTATATACGTACCTAATTTCAAATTTTACTAAAAAACGTAATCTCAAATTATAGCGATATATTTTAAACTACCTATTTTAGTAAGATTTAATCATTTTTTTTTTTCCTTCAAATGATTTCGGGTAATTTTTTCCGTCTCCTCTTCACTAATAACCTTTTTACAATTTAATTCTACGTATAATTTAAATCTCTAGTTTTAAAAATTAATTTTATTAATAAATTA